AACAAGGGACCTACTTCTCATCCTAAGAGTTCGCGGGTATGATAGAGTCCCCTCTCTGTCTCTCCGAGTTTCTACTACTAAGTAGCACTTCTGCTATTCAATCATAGAATCGATTCTGATCAAGCTGAAACTTTCTATTAGTAAAGCGCTAACGAGCAAGAGAGGGCCCTATCTATAGGTTGGGCGTTAGCGCTGTAGTTTGATTGCAGCTAGCACGCCCCCTTTCTTTCTCAAAGTCAAGTTTCTCGCTTGTTAGTTTAAGCTTTGAAGCCCTACCTTTATTTTATTGTTGGGATATTTGAAGAAGCGCAGGTTTGGAACCTTATACAAGGGGCTGGTCTCGATCTCGCTTGGTGGTGCCCCTCTCGGTTGACTCAACATTGATTTCGTGCTTGAGTTGGAGGACTCTCCCTCCATCCATCGAGTCAAGTAATTTGCTATCGGACATTTTTCCGCCGCCTATCTCATGCCATGCTTCTTTTTTCTTCGAATCGGTTCCTAGTGTCAGTCAATCAAGATTCGCCATCAATAGAGGGAAGAGCCTTGACTTTAGGTTAGGCCGGTCTCGTCATTCACGCAATTCCCCTGTCCATTGATTGATCACGCGAGTACACATCCAGTCAGCACATAGCGAATTAAAAAAGCGTTCATCCTGGATTCCTCAATCCAAATTTCTATCAACCCTTCGGTCAAAGTCTCCACGGCGTTTTCACGCCCCTCTACTAAGAGGTGCACCATGTTGATAGGAATCGGCAACGACCTTCTTGTACACGTCCTCGAGGGCTGCATTCATGGCAATCAGAACGTCTTTCTCCCGAGGGCATGGTATGGCTTTGTTCTTGGTGTTGTTTAATAGATGTCGAGTGCCGCTTTTCCCCGTCCGAGAATATCCATTTTAAGTGGGCGAGCTAGAATCCTTATGTCAGGTTGGTTGTTCAACTTCTCTTTACCCTTTGCATCTTCATCTTTTCGGAAGCCCAGACCCATTCTTCTGGATCTTCATTAGTCCTATTTCAGGTGCAAAGCTTCTTCAATAAAGACCTCTTTCTCTCTCCCCCCCATTTCTCATTTAGTTGATTGAAAGAGAATAAGCGCTATCCATTGAGTAAAGGGAGGGTTTGCTACAGTGATTCGGGCGGTTGGTGGCCCCTTCGAGAGTTGCGGGTCCTTGCCGCTGCATGAGTGGTAGCTCACGCTCAAAACTCCTCCGACACGAGTCCTAGTCGTTGCGCTGCGGTCCGTTTCCCGGCTTCGCTTGCCCCCTCATACATTAACATTAGTGGGTGGGGTGGTCAACTTAGAGGGCGCCCGCCTCCTCTTCAGACGTGCCCTCGACAACCTGGCGGTTGTTCGGTCTCCGCTTTTTGGGGCGGGAGTGCTTGGTCGCTGAGCTTTCCTTTGTTCTCAACCAATTCAGTTGTGTCAGCCTGGTCTAACATTTTGTTATGAGCTGGCTAGACAAAGATGGATTGAAGGTAAGATAGATTTGAGTTCAAGTGGCACAGGACCTTCGATCGACCATAGGGCGTATTCTACCCTTACCGAATTCATTCTATTGAAGCGTAACGTAAACCTTCTCATATTGCATTTCTTTGGTTTGGAAGTTCCAGAATGTTGTCTGTGGATTTCTAACAAAGGAAAGCCCCCTTACCCTAAGACTATGCCATTTGATTGATTCAAGTTCCGTGCTGCTCACCACTCCTCGAGGCCAAGGACGGGGTCGAACCGTCATTCCAGGATTTGCAGTCCGATACATTTCCATTATGTTACCTAGCCAAACCGCCACCTCATGTACCAAAGTCAAACGGTTGTTCTTCCTTCCCCGCTCCCTCTTTTTCTACATATGCGGCGGCGGGTTACCAGAGAAGAGGGGACAACTTCTTTCTCCTTTGCCTTGCTCAATCTTCCTTTTCTGATTGAAAGTAGCAAGCGACTCCACTACTGGTACAGAGGCCAGATAGAAGGTTGCTTCTTCTATATGTTCAGGCGAAGAACATATAGAAGCTAGCTCTTGTCTTGTAAGCAACCATGCCTATATAATAGAATCTCATTTTGCTTACCAAAGTGGTCTTACTAAAAGCAAGCAACCAGTTCCGTTCCAAGTGACATGGCTTTTCACTATTCCTTTCCAGAGAAGGTTGCTCATCCAGCCCAGCGGATCCATTGTTTATGCGGCAGTGCAATGCAGCTGAAAAACGTAAGCCCCCTTTTTATTAGTAAGGTATAGGTTGGGGAAAACTTCAAAACTAGAGTTCCAAAAAGCTTACCTTATGAGAAAAGTTTGAGAAAGGTGCACCCCTACTATATCCTTAAACTACAAGCTAGCACGCAACGGCTTTTCAGCCGTTGTTGCTTGCTGCTTGCAGGCTCGAAAATCTCTCTTTCGCTTCTCCTCCCTGTCTCCGATTGATTCGCTTCTTCCTTCGCGCAAGCGCTTGGTTCGCCCCTTGTTGTCTTGCATTTTGTGATCCTCCGCTTCAGTCTGTCTTTGTTTTTCGGATAGCCGGGATCCGACGTTGATTTCCGATTTCAATGTCAGCTCCAGGTTTTGGGCGACCCATCTGGTTAGTTCAGCTATCACTGGTGGAAGCCATTATAGGGGCGGCTGAACTCGTTGGCTCCGCGCCGGTCGGAACCCGGTTCGATAACCTTCTTTCATAGATTCCCTTCACCAGCCAGCAATCCGCTCTTATCCCTTGGTGTCAAAGGGCGAGTTCCTTTCTTGTCTTGCCCAAAAACTTTTTGGATTCTCATTGGAGAAAGACTCTCCCGCGGCAAGGTTTTACACATAGGGCCAGCTGCTTTCTTTATCTCGCTTGCCGTTAGTCCGTATAGCGCCTTTCGGTTGGGGTCCGCCCCGGGGGTTAGACCGCTTGGGTTATCTTTTTTAGTATCGAAGGCAGTCAACGTGTCAGCCATTCTTCTCCCATTAGACTTGTAAATCCTTTGCTCTCTTCCGGTTCTCTCCCTCTACTTTATTTGACAGGGGCGGAGAATACCACTCTCTATCAATAACAATAAAAAAGTTGCAATTCCGTTTCAAATGGTTTAAGCTTGGAAGCAACCTGCTATCCATCGATAGGCGAGAACAGACTGGGCTGCTTCGCCTATCTATTCTATTATGGCCGGCTTGGAGACATCAGAGGAAGACCATCATCTCTATCCGGGTACGATCATAGCTTCATTGATTCGTTGAACCTTGGGGATAATCATTAGCATTGAAGTAAATCACCACACCACCTCTATCATACATACGACATTTGACGACGCGAGAGTGCATGGTCAACACACACCTAAAGCGCCTACGTTCCGCTTGCAGCCACTACAACCACAACCTAACTTGCACGAGATTCAACAACCGAAGCTACGGGTGGGCTATAGTCATAGTAATCCTCCTATTCAACTCCTTCGACCATTTCCGAGCATCTCATAGCATTTGAAGGGCGTCTAAAGATTCGATCATTTAGCTATGATTTCTTACGCACTGTCCCTTTGAATGAGTTTCGAAGATAAAAATCCTTTATTGTTCTATAACCCGACCTAGGTAAATCCACGAACTCAATTTGATTATTCCTTCTTATTCTGACTAAGCCTTAAACATCTAAACTATGAATTGCTTTCTTAGAACCTATCAATCAAATATAAGAAGCTTTTGAAAGAACTGTTCAAGAAACAAAGAGCTCCCTCTCTCGCTACCAGTTAATCCTCAGACCTATCCTCTTGTTCCATCAATAAATCTTAATCTTATTCTTGGATCTTGGTCGGTCTGAGTCCCTGTCCCTAGTCTGAGTGTTAGTAGTTTCATTAGAGCAAGCTCATCAGTGTTAGCGTTTTGACTTGCTTGCTTACCGGCGGGAAAGGACAGAGTTTCAGAGTCTCATTCCCAACCCTAGAGACAACCCTGCCAACCTTTAGTCCCCAGCCAGCATAGGAATAGGTAGATTAGATTAGTCACTATGAAACACAAACAAGCAAGCCAGGCAAAGAAAGCAAGCAATAAAGTGCTATGAGTGAGTAAGGGATGGAAGTAGTCTGCTGGTAGTACCAATAGAGATGTTGGCCACTCTCCCCAAGGAAGTATATAGAGTCTCTCCTCCTTTTAGGACTTCAATTCACTTCCTTACTTTGCTCTTAGTTCTTTCAAGGTTTCTTTCCCTGCCCCTCTTCCAACTGAGCGATCTCATTGTGCGTGGATATCTTTTACGTATGGTTTGACTACCGAGGGAAGCGCAGTTTTATATAAGACCTTGAGAGTGCCTCAACGAGACCCAGAGAGCATGGTAAGTAAGATCGGACTAAAGATCGTTGGGACAAGGCCGCTAAGAGCATACCTGGCTGAGCCAGAAGAGTCAGTTCAAGGCAGACGATTTCACACTAACCAGACTCTCCTCTTTTGAGTCTCGTGTGTCACTGATTTAGGTTTCCGATTCTGGTTAGTGTGTTGTCGAACGCTGGTCCGTCCGGTCCAACAATGAATGCTCTCTCCATTCCAAATCTAAAACACATTTCCATTCTAACCCGTGATGCCTTTCCAAGGCTAGGACTCCCTTCACACCAAGGTTAAGGTACCGTTCCTTTCCTATTCTTTCTTTAAGGGATTGCTGCCTCATTATGATTTCATTCTTCCTTCCCGGCATGAGGGAACATCATAGTACGGAAGACTAAGGAGGAAACTGCCTTCATGGCGTACATGTAACTGCGTCCGAGTAGAATGTGGTAGTAAAATCAACAACTTCGATATCAATCACAATACCATCTTGCCCTCTAGCTCGATGGGGACGTTCTGATAAAGACCCTAAGGTTGGGAAAGACACTCATAATAGGTCCGAAGGGTGATGGTAGGTGGAGTAAACTCTGGGGAACCTAACCTCCACTTGACCAGGGTGGACATGATGCAAGTGAATGCACCTTGCTCTCTCTTTGTTCAAGCAAGCGACTTCGTACCTTCATTAATGATACATCGATGGATGATGAGATTTTTGATCATGACAGGGATTTGAAATGCAACCGATGAAGGGAGCCCTGGCTCGGCGTTATCCAAGTTGAAGATCATTAAGCATGAATCCAATGGATCAATGGTATCCAATGCTTACAGTAAGGCCTTCTTTTGGGAAGGAAATGAAGGACCTCAAGCGATGACATGGCGATATGTTACTATGCCAAGTCATCGACGATACTGTAGCTATGGGCATCTCTCGCATGTGTGTTATGAGCAGTACGCTTTAGAGGTTCCTTTGGTACACGTGGTGCGGTGCATGGTTGCCACTAAAGCATGGTATTTTCAAGGGACTCTGGATTCCATAGATTCCCCGCATGACTGAATCGAAGTCATGTAATGTAAGTGATTGAGTCAAACTGGAGATAACGGACTGCCTTGGCAGAAGCATTTTGTCTTTCTTTCCCCTCCGCTTCGCTCTCATCCCGTGAATTGTCTAAGTGCTCTTAGCTTTCCCCGGGACCCCTATTAGACCCTCTTCTCTCTATCCTTCCCTTAAAGTAGAACTCAAGGAATAAAAAGCATTCGTCCTCTGAGTCACTCTCACGAGCCAAGAAGAAAAGAGATGGTTCGAATCAAGCGAATCTACTATCCCCCCGAGCTAGCACCCCGACGACGAATCGAGCAGTCTCAATTTCACTACAGGATTGGGAAAGTCCTGACTCTATTCCTTCCTAAAGGCAGTCAAGTAAGAAAAACCATCCTTGCTTGCTCCCTGGGGGGAACCAAAAAAGCACCATTCTCACTAGCTACGAGGAAGAGCGACCTAGTCTCTTACAAAAGAAGTTGTGGACTCAGATATTATGCTCGGACTTATATTGATATTTCCCGCAACGATGGAAGAGACCCCTTCTTGGAGATATACTCGATCGGGATACCCGGCTAGAAAATGACTCCATTTATGCCTTTCTTTATGCCTTTTGCAAGGCCTACCCCTTGACGAAAGAAGAGGAGTTAGACTCACCTGATCTACGACCAACCATAGGAGGAAAAGAAAGCAGCCTCTATAAACTTATTACAGGACGTAGTAACCGTACCCTAATGAGGATATCTAAAGTATAGTTTAAATGCGTAAGAGAGCCCTTCAGGAACTATCAAAGAGAAGGAAAAGGTTGATGCATACAAGTGGTTGCTTGCTGCTGTTGATGGCAGTATGGATACGAGCAGGGCATGCCTCGACAAGGTCTTCAGAACGGATTTCACTTTTTGTTTAACTGCGTTCGGGACATTCGGGTTAACGAAGCACTGACTTTTTGGCAATCCAGGACTCGCTCTAGAGATATACCAACACTGACCTTTTCTCGATCTCCTTTGGCGTCGACTCCTCATTATGAGGTATGGTTGAGTGATACAATATCCTTGAACAGAAATGTACCAGGACTTCCGCCGACTAGAGTTGGGATGCTAGATCCGGATCATATGTCGGCTTACTCAGGATGGCATCGGCTGTAACGTCCTCTGTTTCAGATACGGATCTTGCTGGGAGAGGAAGTGCTGAAGAGCGTCCTGTAAGCCAATTCTCCGATCTGGAGATCTATCACCAAACCCAAGGATGTTTGCTGCAAAGAGGAAACGGCCCTTTTACCTTGAAGTAACTCCACTTTCTATAAGTAGGCAACAGAATAATCAGAGAGCAGAGTTGGAAATCAAGATCAAAGGAGATTTGACTGAATAGAGCGCTCTCCCTATTTACTAGCTAGCACACTGATATCCAGTTACGTACCTTAAAGTGTAGCACTACTGCTTTGAAGCCGGAGTTTGCTTGGCCTTAGCTTGATCCTGTGAATTCATTAGGTGGGTCATCCCAACATACGTCCCTCCGATGAAAGAAAGTGGTCCGCTCACTTACGCAGTGGCGAGGACTTGACTTGATTGACGTTGATCCTCACCCTCGGGGAGGAGATGAAGAAGAAAGAGAATCAACTGAATCGACGAAACTATATCGACTGATGAAACTAGCTTTGAAGCCTCCTTATTGGCCTACTTATTGATAAGTTACCTCCTCTCCGTCCCTTGGAAAGACTTTTTCCTATGATGGTGATTCCTAATATGAACGAGACAGGGGGAACGAGCTGGCCTGGCTACTCATCTAAGCTCCTCCTCGTCATCATCATCATCATCGTCAGCTCCAGCCCTGGGTCCCACAACTGGCTACACCCGAAAGGAAGCATCGATCTCTCTAGAAATCACTCTCAGTCTCAAAGGAAGACAAGTCATCTACGGTAAATAGTATTACGAACTCACTATCTGAGCCCTCAGCGCCTGGATCTCCTGCTGCTGACTGGCTATCAACTCCTGCATCCGAGACTGCTCTGTCCTGGTGATCAAAACCTGATCGGGGCGTATGTGATGCTGCAAGGTAAAACAAAGGTAGAAAGTCAGCACAAGTTCAGCAAGATTCTATCAAGGAATATATCAAGGGAAAGAAGATTTACCAGCCAGTGGTCAAGTACCTTGCCCCCGACCATCATACCAACAAGGACAGGGGTGACATCCACAATGAA